TTGGTCTGAGTAAGATAGGACTTATTTGAAATTAATTGAAGGAATAATTCATAAAAAGAAACCCTTCTGTGGTATTCCACATATTGTCTAGTTCCTTACCGTACCACGTTAATTACCAATTATTGGTTATTGAGATTCCTAGGCAAGGCAGATTAATATTTAGGAATAGATATTACCTCTCTTTTTAACCTTTCAAATAAAAAAAAAAATAAATAAAATTCAAATGATTGAAGTCTTTCTATTTGGAATCGTCTTAGGTCTAATTCCTATTACTTTGGCTGGATTATTCGTAACCGCCTATTTACAATACAGACGTGGTGATCAGTTGGACCTTTGATTAATTAACATCTCTTTTTTTAACTGACCCCTCCCTTCTTTAATTTAATCCGAGGGGGAGGTCAGGGTCAAATTCAGATTGCTGTTCAATTATTTCAGTTCAGTGTGTATGGTTTTAGATCTAAGACGACAAGAGCGGAATCACGCTCTGTAGGATTTGAACCTACGACATTGGGTTTTGGAGACCCACGTTCTACCGAACTGAACTAAGAGCGCTTTCTTATCACAACGAAAAAGGCTGGAAATAAGGAGATTCTCTTTTTTTACCCCAACAATTCTTGTATGTGTATACTATCATATATCATAAAATAGAAATTTATGTATGTCAAAATGAAATCGATCGAAAAAAAAAAAAAAAAAAGATCTCGCGTTACTGCTGCTCTGAGCGGTAATTGGTAGGGATGACAGGATTTGAACCCGTGACATTTTGTACCCAAAACAAACGCGCTACCAAGCTGCGCTACATCCCTTTCAATTGGCCTACAATATCATTGTAAAGAATCCCTGTCTTGTTTTCCACATCCTTATTTTTTATTCCCTCTAGTGATATGCAAAATGGATCTTGCCTTTTCTTGTTTTTGGTCTCATATCATATACCATATAATAATAATAAATTATTATTTTTCTTGGGAATTCGCAGGTGTAAAGTGACCCTTTTTCTGTTTTAAGAAAAAAAAAAAGAAAATCAAATCTTATATACCGAATCATTGCGCATTTCAATTTGAATTAGGGATTCCGCGCACAAATACAAGTGGGCCTTTAACTACATATACATCTCTTACCATAATATATTCCAATAGGGAATACAAAAACAAAAAAGAAGGAGGATTTTCAATGCGAGATCTAAAAACATATCTTTCCGTGGCACCGGTACTAAGTACTCTATGGTTCGGGTCTTTAGCAGGGTTATTGATAGAAATCAACCGTTTATTCCCCGACGCATTGACATTTCCTTTTTTTTCATTCTAGTTATTGAACTGGAACGGGGTGAAGAAGATTAGAGCTAGAATCAAATATTTGTGACTAATCTCTCTTTCCCCTCTTTTCGTTTTTTTGTTTTACAATTAGAAAGAAGGAAAGCGAAAGAAAAAAGGTGGCTTCAACCTCAGCGAAACCCGGGTTCAGGCTCCGATTAAATTAATTATTAATTATCCAGTTAAAAGCAAATAGACAGGTAAAAGAAAACGGAAATCGAAATATGGCTAGGGTAAGAGTATCCTCCACTACAAGATCCTTAAATGAAATACTGGACTGCGATTTAGCAATATAGTTAGAAATTCTTGTATTACTTATTATTTTTTATTTTGATTTCCTATTTATTTACTATATTGATTGCAATAAAATCTTTATTTCATAAGTTTTTTTTGAGTGGTTAGCAACTTCTATTTTTTTGTCCCGTGCTTCTTATTCGTTGCGGGTCGGAAAATAGAAAAGTTGGGTGAATCAAAAACCCCAAGGAGGTTCATGGCCAAGGGTAAAGAGGTCCGAGTAAGGGTTATTTTGGAATGTACTAGTTGTGTTCGAAACGGTGTTAATAAGGAATCAAGGGGTATTTCCAGATATATTACTCAAAAGAATCGACACAATACACCCAGTCGATTGGAATTGAGAAAATTCTGTCCCTATTGTTACAAGCATACACTTCATGGGGAGATAAAAAAATAGATAGAGTCAAGCCGCGTGCTTTTGTGTCACCCTTCCAAGGGACATGAAAAACTAATCTAGATATATATCTAGATTATTTCATATATTTTAATAAAAACAAATAAATAAATCTAGACAAACCAAATCCTATAATGGATTCTATAAATCATTTTTTGATTTCATCGAAATGGGATTTTAGGGATAAGGAATAAACAAATTATGGATAAAACCAAGCGACTCTTTCTTAAATCCAAGCGATCTTTTCGTAGGCGTTTGCCCCCGATCCAATCGGGGGATCGAATTGATTATAGAAACATGACTTTAATTAGTCGATTTCTTAGTGAACAAGGAAAAATATTATCTAGACGGGTGAATAGATTGACCTTAAAAGAACAACGATTAATTACTATTGCTATAAAACAAGCTCGTATTTTATCTTCGTTACCTTTTCTTAATAATGAGAAACAATTTGAAAGAAGTGGGTTGACCGCTAGACCTCCCGGTCTTAGAACCAGAAAAAAATAGGCTTACTCTTCAATTAAATAAAAATTCCAATCTGAACTCAAACACAGATGGATGTTTTGTTCAAAAAATCTGTGAAGCAGCCGTGCCGTAAGAAAAAAAAAAAAAAAGAATTGGGAAAGAAGAATAAAATCAATCTTTTTTTTTATTGAGCGTGTTCGCTCATTTTGACGACTTTATCATATTATTTCTACTCTACCTTCCTCTTACTGGAGTTCATTCTCCAGAGAACTCCGTTTAAAAATTATAATGGATTCCTTCCAATTTCCTTATTTTATAATCTCATTGGAAATCATATAAAGACAATTCCTATTTGATATAGCTATTTGTGCAAGTATCTTACGATTAAGAACCAACTGCGCCTTATACAGATTGTATATTAATCTACTATAACTATAGGATACCAGATTTCCGCGAATTACTGCATTTATTCGGGTGATCCACAAACGACGAAAATCTCTTTTTTTCCTATCTCTATCGCGATGAGCCGAAACCAAAGCTCTTATTTTCTGTTGAGTAATTGTTCGGCTAAGTCGTGAATGAGCCCCGCGAAAGCTTGATACAAATAAACGCATTTTTGTTCTACGTCTCCGAGCTATATATCCTCGTCTAATTCTGGTCATTGAATAAATGAAACTTTGATGAATAACTAATTGATTTCCTTTCTTTCAGTTATTCTTTTCCCCTTTCCTAGTCTATTAATAACAAAACGGACTCTTCCAATTTATAAAATCAAAATTCCAATGGCTTTTGCTACTCTAACCTTCCCGACCACGCTTTTACCTTTTGTCGAGGCATTGGAAAGAAAATAGTAAAAAAAAAACGAAAGTAGTAAATAGATAAAGAAATTGTGGGTTCCGTCGTCTCTATGATTACTTCTTAAACGGTGAGGCCCTCTCTATACACCGGAGCCACTTCCTTCATTTAATCAATTCTATTGGTAACTTGTACAGTTACCACTCTTCGGCTCTACCCATGAATTTTCTAGTAATAGGTCTTTCATAACGAGATAGACCTTATACAGTAACGGTATTTAATTATGAAGATTGGTGGGGTAGCTGACCTTGTTAGTCCGTTCTTGCAAGAGTAGAAAGATAATCTTTCTGCTTTTTTATAGTATTTCCCCCGCTTAATGGATAACTATTTGTTACCAATGGGGAATTCTTTCTCACCTTAAATTAATTGCAAATTGAGGTGGTGGAATTTGCGCCAGTGGAAACCATAAATTTCATACACAATAGAAAGATATGATAGATCGATCTTTTTTTAGATAGTGAATGGAGTTCTTCTTCTTCTATTCTATCCGATTCACAGGTACTGATCATTGATACTTAAAAAAGGGTTTCTTTCTTTTGGTTTGTCTCAGCCCATGATTGAAACGAGTCGCACATACACCCTTGTACATGTTCCTCGGCGCTGAGGACATCCCCGCAGAGCGGGGGATTTGGTAACATTTCTAATTGGCTGTCTTGGGTTTCTAATAAGTTGTTTAATAGTTGGCATGCTGAATTATCCATTATGGGCTGGTTTAGATCGATCCTAACCGGATGATTATGAATTTCTTCTGTTTAATAGAATATTAAACCCTTAAGAAGTGACTGCTATGTTTTATCCAACCGCTACAAGATCAACAAGTCCATGAGCTTGGGCTTCTGTTGCTGACATAAAAGTATCCCTTTCCATGTCTTCGGATACAACCCATAAGGGCTTGCCCGATCTTTGTACATAAACCATTGTAAGGATTTCGCGCAGTCTCAGTAGTTCTTCCGTATCCAGGATAAATTCTCCCGTTTGTGCCCCATAAAAAGCGCCAATAGGTTGATGGATCATGACCCTGATGATATATTATAACATAATAAAAGGTTCCTCTATCTCGCACGATTCGGCGAGGGGAAGAGATAAAGAAAAAGATAGAATTGAACAACCGTACGGGCACTTTTTCGCATTGCATACGGCTCGCCAATGGAATTTGCTTTTTACCCTTCATCAAACAAGGATAAAAAGGGGGTTCTATTATACCCAGATGGGTAAATGATCCAATTACCACCCTTCTTTTTTTTTGAGGAGTTCAAAAATACTATGATGGCTCCGTTGCTTTATATATTTATTTTTTTTGTGATTCAGCAATCCCAAAGTTTCTTTTTTTTTTTTTCAAATCAAAATCAAAAAAGAAATAAATCAAAAATAATCTTCTTTTTTGATTTTCGTACTCTTTCATACCATAAATCTTGTTAATTGTTAATTGTTAAGAACCTTTCGGCGTGAAAAAGGTGTGTGGCGCTGCAATAGGCCTCCGATAGGTAAGATAAACTCGGAATACCCCTTCTTTATCTCATACTACTGCTTCGATACATAATCAAATATTTTGAAAAAAAAAAAAAACACTAACAATTTTCATATCGAATTCGAAGTGCCATGCTATTATTACTTAATATTAAGAATTCATATGGCGAAGGCATAGTCTTCTTTTTTCTCTCAAATAAAAAACTCATTGGCGCCAAGCGTGAGGGAATGCTAGACGTTTGGTACTTGCTCCGGCGGCCAGGAGAAAAGACCCCATGGAGGCGGCCAATCCCATGCATATTGTCTGTACATCGGGTCGCACAAATTGCATAGTATCATAAATTGCTATCCCGGGTATTACCCATCCGCCAGGAGAGTTGATAAATAAATACAAATCCTTGGTCTCGTTCTCTATACTGAGATATACCATAATACCAATAAGTTGATTCGAGATATCGCTCTCAACCATTTGACCTAAAAAAAGTAATCTTTCTCGATAAAGTCGGTTGATTAGGATAAAACAGTATCCTTTCGGAGCCGTACAGGCATCTTTTGATGCATACGGTTCAACAAAACTTGCGAAAAACAAATCAATGTGTAGCTCCTAGCCCCTTTCCTTTCTTTTTTCCTCGCTTCTATCGAGGGGCTTTTCTTCCGGTTTTCAAGAACGCTGAGTTTAGCCGGTTTCCTAGACCTATAATATTCTAATATAAAAAAGAAATTCACTAAACTTATCGACTTATCGAACTAACTTTTCATTGATGTATTTTTTCATCGAGATCCGATCCAAAAATCACGATGCCATTTTCTTGTTCCTGAATTGAATGGGCTTCTTCCATTTTTTTAGGTTTAGGCTCTACTCCGAGTAAGGATTCGCCCGATTTTGATTTGCACATATAAGACAAATGACCCCAATACCACGTCTCTTTTTTGCTATGACTTACCCCTTTTTTAATTCATTTCTTTCATGTCTTCCGCCAAATATTTGACATATTCATCATATTTAGCATTCCGTTGATTAACGTTTGAGATCGCTTTTCGAATAAAGGAATCGTTTATGATATAAGTAATAATCATAGATATATTACCAATTGGGTTTTTCTAAACGGAGCCTGGATACCTCATTTTATTGGTCCAGCCAAGACGACCATAAAATTGATTTATTGCTAATATTAATCTGGATGCTTCCTCACGAAATAGATCTAATTGCACTTCATTGCATTTCACGCTACAAATTTTTGATAATTCAATCAATTTTTTGGGCGAAACAGAGGATATCTCGATCGGGGGAGAGAACGGGGAAATCCCATATGACCCAATAGATCTGACAAGTCGCACTATATGTCAACCCAAGATGGATGCTTGTCCCCGGGACTTCGATAAGGTACTTTTGGAACACCAATAGGCATAAAATGAAAGAAAAAAGAATTAAGTACTCTAGTTCACTTTGATGTGGAAGCGTAATAATGGGCTTCTTGTCTTAATACTAGTGGCCGTTATCTTAGTTTATACATAGATTGACGAAGTTCATAAAATAAAGGAAAATTATTACGAATAAGTCTTTTGAATGATGACCAAATATGGATACATTCGCTCATAGAAAAGGGAATCAACCCCCATTGCGTATTGGTACTTATCGAGTATAGAATAGATCTGCTTCTCTTTTTTCCTACGAACCGAACTCTTCCATTATTACTAAAAGAATAGAACAAATATTAATATTAATCCCTTTTTCGAGATAATCCCCTGAAAAAAGGGGTACATAGCATAGTTTTTTTCAATGCAATAAAGTTACATAGTGTCTATTTTTTATTAATAAAGGGGTAGTCCCATGGGTTTGCCTTGGTATCGTGTTCATACCGTCGTATTGAATGATCCCGGTCGTTTGATTGCTGTCCATATAATGCATACAGCCCTGGTTGCGGGTTGGGCCGGTTCAATGGCTCTATATGAATTAGCTGTTTTTGATCCCTCCGATCCAGTTCTTGATCCAATGTGGAGACAAGGCATGTTCGTTATACCCTTCATGACTCGTTTAGGAATAACCGATTCATGGGGTGGTTGGAGTATTACAGGGGGGACAGTAACGAATCCGGGTATTTGGAGTTACGAAGGTGTAGCGGGGGCACATATTGTGTTTTCCGGATTGTGCTTCTTGGCAGCTATCTGGCATTGGGTGTATTGGGATCTAGCAATATTTGTTGATGACCGTACAGGAAAACGTTCTTTGGATTTGCCTAAAATCTTTGGAATTCATTTATTTCTCTCAGGAGTGGCTTGCTTTGGTTTTGGGACATTTCATGTAACAGGATTGTATGGTCCTGGAATATGGGTGTCTGATCCGTATGGACTAACTGGAAAGGTACAATCTGTAAATCCAGCATGGGGTGTGGAAGGTTTTGATCCTTTTGTTCCAGGAGGAATAGCCTCTCATCATATTGCGGCAGGGACATTGGGCATATTAGCAGGCTTATTCCATCTCAGTGTCCGCCCGCCACAACGCTTATACAAAGGATTACGTATGGGCAATATTGAAACCGTTCTTTCCAGCAGCATCGCTGCTGTCTTTTTTGCAGCGTTTGTTGTTGCTGGAACTATGTGGTATGGGTCAGCAACTACCCCCATCGAATTATTTGGTCCCACCCGTTATCAATGGGATCAGGGATACTTTCAGCAAGAAATATATCGAAGAGTCAGTGCTGGACTAGCCGAAAATCAAAGTTTATCAGAAGCTTGGTCTAAAATTCCTGAAAAATTAGCTTTTTATGATTACATCGGAAATAATCCTGCGAAAGGGGGATTATTCAGAGCGGGTTCAATGGATAACGGGGATGGAATAGCTGTCGGGTGGTTAGGACACCCTATATTTAGAGATAAAGAAGGGCGTGAACTTTTTGTACGTCGTATGCCTACTTTTTTTGAAACATTTCCAGTTGTTTTGGTAGACGGAGATGGAATTGTTAGAGCCGACGTTCCTTTTCGAAGGGCAGAATCGAAGTATAGTGTCGAACAAGTAGGTGTAACCGTTGAGTTCTATGGTGGCGAGCTGAATGGCGTGAGTTATAGTGATCCTGCTACTGTGAAAAAATATGCTAGACGTGCTCAATTGGGTGAAATTTTTGAATTAGATCGTGCTACTTTGAAATCCGATGGTGTTTTTCGTAGCAGCCCAAGGGGCTGGTTTACGTTTGGACACGCTTCATTTGCTCTGCTTTTCTTCTTCGGACACATTTGGCATGGTGCTAGAACCTTGTTCAGAGATGTTTTTGCTGGTATTGACCCGGATTTGGACGCTCAAGTGGAATTTGGAGTATTCCAAAAACTTGGAGATCCAACTACAAGAAGACAAGTAGTCTGATGCAGCATTGCTCTACTATTTTAGTTTCTCACTTCTGCTTCTATTTTCGATTTGTGCTTTTTATTTAAAATAAGGTATAAGGTACTGGAGAAATATGGATTTAAATCGCCGCCCTTTTTGATTCTTTTTTTCTTTAATCCGGGGGATGATCCCAAATAAACAGGTATGGAAGCTATAATTGGAAACCACGATCGAATTTATGGAAGCATTGGTTTATACATTCCTCTTAGTCTCGACTCTAGGGATCATTTTTTTCGCTATCTTTTTTCGAGAACCGCCTAAAGTTCCAACTAAAAAAACAAAATGATTTTTTTTTATCTCAATTGAAGTAATGGGCCTCCCAATATTGGGAGGCCCATTACTTCTACTTCAACTAGTCCCCGTGTTCCTCGAATGGATCTCTTAGTTGTTGAGAGGGTTGCCCAAAAGCAGTATATAAGGCGTACCCAGTAAAACTTACAAGTAACCCAGATATAGAGATGGCGACTAGGGTTGCTGTTTCCATTATTATAGAATTTCAAGACCACACTGGATCCATGATAAGATCGTTTATTTACAACGGAATGGTATACAAAGTCAACAGATCTCAATCAATACAAAATAGGATTTATGGCTACACAAACAGTTGAGGGTAGTTCTAGAGCTCGTCCAAAAAGAACTTCTGCAGGGGGGTTGTTGAAACCCTTGAATTCGGAATATGGTAAAGTAGCTCCTGGATGGGGAACTACTCCTTTGATGGGAGTCGCAATGGCTTTATTTGCGGTATTCCTATCTATTATTTTGGAGATTTATAATTCGTCCGTTTTACTGGACGGAATTTCACTGAATTAGAATGAAATTTACAAGAATCACAAAATACTACCTTTTAAATAAGCATTTAGGTATCGGATTTTGATTTTCGTTGATTGGTAGTTCGACCGCGAATTTTTTATTTCTGTATTTCCGGAATATGAGTGTGCGACTTGTTCGAATTGATCCTATTGATAGTACAGAGCATAGATCTGTCGTCTTGATCGAGATGGCTTTACTCCGTCGGATATTCATTCGAGTATCTGGAGCACGGAATATATGAAATAGATCACGAAGTATTCGAACTATGATTCATACTTAATATTCAGACCCCTTGGCCGGATTCAAAAAATTTTTCCAAAGACAAAATTTGCAATTGCAAGATTTTTCTTCTTTCAAATTCCCCATTTCTGCTTTTATTTTACTCAAAGCACAAATTTGAATAAATGATGATCCAAGGATTCTTACTCATGGAATCTTTGGACTTAGTTTGAAGGTTTTATTGAATCATCGTGGTTCTAGTATGAATCTGAGGTTTCAATTGATTCATAGGGTCTTAACAAGAAAATTCCTAGCAATAATAAAGAAAACAAAAGTCAAGCTGCATTACATACAACTCAAAATAACAAATCAAAGAAAATGAAATAGGTAAATAGAAGATTCAAGAGGCCTGTAACGATCAACATAAAGATAAGCGCGTCGACTTGATTTTTTGGCATTCTAATTATAACCACAAAGAAAAGCTTTCTTATTTTTATTCTTTCGTATTTTTAGATAAGATTGAATCAAAAAATTAAGAAGTTTCCAATTTTCTATTCCATACCAGTATTGGGGTGGTTTTGTTTGAGCCGTACGAGATGAAATTCTCATATACGGTTCTCAGAGGGGAGTTCTCTTGGTTTACCTATCTCAATAAAGTCTACGATTGGTTCGAAGAACGTCTCGAGATTCAGGCGATTGCAGATGATATAACTAGTAAATACGTTCCTCCTCATGTCAACATATTTTATTGTCTGGGAGGAATTACGCTCACTTGTTTTTTAGTACAAGTAGCTACAGGGTTTGCTA